CGAAGTAATGGCATTCGATCAACCCGACTGCAATCTTTTTCTGTCGGTAAGGATTGCACCAGAGCACCTTCTACTTCTAATAGGCCATGAACTATAGATAGAGAAGAATCATTCTGAGCGAGTCCATAAGAAGCGACCCACTTTTTCATCGGTTCCGGGGGAAGACCAAAGATCTTGCGCGACCGGTCCGCCAGAAAAACTCAAAAGAGAAAGAAGTCTCGTTAATCTCTTCATGCTCGTTCCAAGTTCGAAGTACCGTTTGGCCAAAGAAAAAGCCGCTTCCTGACACGATTGCCTCTTTATATAGATAGATATAGGATCTATGGGGTTATTACTTAGAAGTCTATTTTGTACAAGATCCCCTCCTATCTGATAGAAAAGGGTCCCATGATACCGAGCCGGTCTTATCTTGGCTCGCAAACCCCAAGTTTGTCTATGAAGAGCTAATCTAATTGTATTAGTTTCTATAATGGATTTCTTATGTGGAATACTAATGGATAGGGCCTCGTTGCTAAGTGCTACAAGATCTAGTGCACTGGAACTCGTGGTTATGGACCCGAATCCTTTAGTATGGAACATTGTCTTTTCCAAGTAAAAACCCCTAGTATATGAAAGAATGAAAAGGTGCTTTCGTTCTTGTGGAATAAGAAGCCCTCGTACCTTAACGAAAGGAAAATAGGAATTTTTCGTTAGGTATTTGACCAAATAGGATCGTCCAGTTCCTATAGAACCTATCACTAAAATACCCGATAGGGCTAAGCGGAACGAAAAGGGTTTTCCATGAGATGGTAAATGAAAACGATTAGCTCCATGAGATGGTAAATGAAAACGATTAGCCCCACACGAGGGAATAAGTGATTGTCTGATAATGAGCAAGGAATATACGTCTTTCTGCTAAAGAGGATCTATTAAACTCATAATTCATTAGATCCTTGTTAGCAATGTCAACTAGGTATCATAAGTAAATGGATCCCGGTTGTTCAATCCTTTGATAACCAAGGTCATTCTTTGCTAAAGAGAAATGATCACTATGGGTCAGACTCAATAGAATTGGATCCATTCAAAATAGCGAGAATTAGGATTCTTGATCCCTCTCAATCTCTCTTTCAATTCGAGGATCCGGAGAGGTGTTTTCATAGCCATCTCCGAATATTTGCCATCTCCGAATATTTTCGATTTCATTTTTCTATGATATGTCTTTCTATATGAAAATTGGTTATTTACGATGTACGATGATCCCTGTTAAGCATCCATGGCTGAATGGTTAAAGCGCCCAACTCATAATTGGTAAATTTGCGGGTTCAATTCCTGCTGGATGCACGCGAACGGGAACGTTCCATAAGTCTATTGGAACTGGCTCTCTATCCATGGAATCTCATCCATCATCCATACATAACGAATTGGTATGGTATATTCATACCATAACATAAGAACAACTAAGAACTCGAATTCTTATCGATACTGGAACTCAGAGCATAGGAGGGAAAGTCGATTTATGGATGGAATCAAATACGCAGTATTTACAGAAAAGAGTCTTCGTTTATTGGGAAAGAATCAATATACTTTTAATGTCGAATCGGGATTCACTAAGACAGAAATAAAGCATTGGGTTGAACTCTTCTTTGGTGTTAAGGTAGTAGCTGTGAATAGCCATCGACTACCCGGAAAGGGTAGAAGAATGGGACCTATTCTGGGACATACAATGCATTACAGACGTATGATCATTACCCTTCAACCGGGTTATTCTATTCCACTTCTAGATAGAGAAACGAACTAAAGGAGAATACTTAATAATACGGCGAAACATTTATACAAAACACCTATCCCGAGCACACGCAAGGGAACCGTAGACAGGCAAGTGAAATCCAATCCACGAAATAAATTGATCCATGGACGGCACCGTTGTGGTAAAGGTCGTAATGCCAGAGGAATCATTACCGCAAGGCATAGAGGGGGAGGTCATAAGCGCCTATACCGTAAAATCGATTTTCGACGGAATCAAAAAGACATATCTGGTAGAATCGTAACCATAGAATACGACCCTAATCGAAATGCATACATTTGTCTCATACACTATGGGGGTGGTGAGAAGAGATATATTTTACATCCCAGAGGGGCTATAATTGGAGATACTATTGTTTCTGGTACAAAAGTTCCTATATCAATGGGAAATGCCCTACCTTTGAGTGCGGTTTGAACTATTGATTTACGTAATTGGAAGTAACCAATTAGGTTTACGACGAAACCTAAAAATCGATCACTGATCCAATTTGACTACCTCTACGGGATAGACCTCAACAGAAAACTGTTGAGTAACGGCAGCAAGTGATTGAGTTCAGTAGTTCCTCATAGAAAATTATTGACTCTAGAGATATGGTAATATGGAGAAGACAAAATTGTTTGAAGCACGCACAGAACCGGAAGCGCCCCTTGTTTCAAAGAGAGGAGGACGGGTTATTCACATTTAATTTGATGGTCAGAGGCGAATTGAAAGCTAAGCAGTGGTAATTAAGACCCCCGGGTGAAAATAGGGATGTCTCCTACGTTACCCATAATATGTGGAAGTATCGACGTAATTTCATAGAGTCATTCGATCTGAATGCTACATGAAGAACATAAGCCAGATGACGGAACGCGGAGACCTAGGATGTAGAAGATCATAACATGAGCGATTCGGCGGATTTGGATTCCTTTTCTATATATCCACTCATGTGGTACTTCACCATACGATTCATATAAGATCCATCTGTCTAGAGATCGTCATATACATCTAGAAAGCCGTATGCTTTGGAAGAAGCTTGTACAGTTTGGGAAGGGGTTTTTTGAGAAAAAAGAAGAATCTACTTCAACCGATATGCCTTTAGGCACGGCCATACATAACATAGAAATCACACGTGGAAGGGGTGGGCAATTAGCTAGAGCAGCAGGTGCTGTAGCGAAACTGATTGCAAAAGAGGGTAAATTGGCCACTTTAAGATTACCATCTGGGGAGGTCCGTTTGGTATCCCAAAACTGCTTAGCAACAGTCGGACAAGTGGGTAATGTTGGGGTGAACCAAAAAAGTTTGGGTAGAGCCGGATCTAAGTGTTGGCTAGGTAAACGCCCCGTAGTAAGAGGGGTAGTTATGAACCCTGTGGACCACCCCCATGGGGGCGGCGAAGGGAAAGCCCCTATTGGTAGAAAAAAACCCACAACCCCTTGGGGTTATCCTGCGCTTGGAAGAAGAACTAGGAAAAGGAAAAAATATAGTGATAGTTTTATTCTTCGTCGCCGTAAGTAAATACGTAACTAGGAATATGGAAAATTGCATTTTTAGAATTTGCAATAATGCGATGGGCGAACGACGGGAATTGAACCCGCGCATGGTGGATTCACAATCCACTGCCTTGATCCACTTGGCTACATCCGCCCCTTATCCAGCTAAAGGATTTTCTCTTTTTTCCATTCATCATTATTCTATTTATTCTGACCTACATACCTCGATCGAGATAGTGGACATAGGATGCCACTCTTTAAAATGAAAAAAGGAGTAATCAGCTGTGACACGAAAAAAAACGAATCCTTTTGTAGCTCGTCATTTATTGGCAAAAATAGAAAAGGTCAATATGAAGGAGGAGAAAGAAATAATAGTAACATGGTCCCGGGCATCTAGCATTCTACCCGCAATGGTTGGCCATACAATCGCGATTCATAATGGAAAGGAACATATACCTATTTACATAACAAATCCTATGGTAGGGCGCAAATTAGGGGAATTCGTGCCTACTCGGCATTTCACGAGTTATGAAAGTGCAAGAAAGGATACTAAATCTCGTCGTTAACTGAATTCAGAATAGAAACATTCAGAATAAACAAAATTTATAGGATTCAAATAAAGTAAAGGTAGGCGGGTAATAACCTTATTTATGACAAGTTTCAAATTGGTAAAGTATACCCCTAGGATAAAGAAAAAGAAGAATAGGCTAAGGAAACTCGCAAGAAAAGTTCCAACCGATCGTCTACTTAAATTCGAACGGGTTTTCAAAGCACAAAAACGCATACATATGTCCGTTTTCAAAGCGCAAAGAGTTCTTGATGAGATTCGCTGGCGTTACTACGAGGAAACCGTTATGATACTGAACCTCATGCCTTATCGAGCATCTTATCCCATCTTAAAGTTGGTTTATTCGGCAGCAGCGAATGCTACTCATTATAGGGATTTCGACAAAGCGAGTTTATTCATCACTAAAGCCGAAGTCAGTAGGAGTACTATTATGAAAAAATTCAGACCTCGAGCTCGAGGACGTAGTTATTCTATAAAAAAAACCATGTGTCATATAAAAATTGTACTAAATATAGTAAAGAAATCTAAATAATCTTTAGATCAATCTAAGATTTGATTCCCAGTAAAAAAAAAAAAAAGAAATAGAATAGAAAAATATGGCACAAAAAATAAATCCACTCGGTTTCAGACTTGGTACAACCCAAAATCACCATTCCTTTTGGTTCGCACAACCAAAAAATTATTCTGAAGGTCTACAAGAAGATAAAAAAATACGGGATTGTATCAAGAACTATATACAAAAGAATAGGAAAAAAGGCTCGAATAGAAAAATAGAATCAGACTCAAGTTCTGAAGTAATTACACATATAGAAATTCAAAAAGAAATCGATACAATCCACGTCATAATCCATATTGGATTCCCTAATTTATTAAAAAAAAAGGGAACAATCGAAGAATTAGAGAAAGATCTACAAAAGGAAGTTAGTTCTGTAAACCAGAGACTTAATATTGCTATTGAAAAGGTTAAAGAACCTTATAGACAACCAAATATTCTTGCGGAATATATAGCTTTCCAATTAAAAAATAGAGTTTCATTCCGAAAAGCTATGAAAAAAGCCATTGAATTAACTAAAAAAGCGGATATAAAGGGAGTCAAAATCCAAATCGCAGGTCGTCTAGCAGGGAAAGAAATTGCACGTGCCGAATGCATCAAAAAGGGCAGACTGCCCCTCCAAACAATTCGCGCTAAAATTGATTATTGCTGCTATCCAATTCGAACTATCTATGGAGTGTTAGGTGTAAAAATTTGGATATTCCTAGAAGAAGAATAACTAACCATGCCTTCCCATTCTACTGAGTGATAGAATAAAAAAGACAAGAACCTTATTTTTCCCAAAACCCCTAAAAAAAGAAGGAATTATACCTCTTTCTATAAGATTTAATGAAAATTAATAAATCTTTTAATATAATTGCTATGCTTAGTGTGTGACTCGTTAGTTTTTTCTTTAGGGTTAAAAATGGAGATTGAAAAAAAATTGGCTGAACCCTACTAAAAATAGAAAAAAACTTAGTAATTATAGAAAATTAACTAATAACCAACCTATTGCTTCGTATTGTCGAGATCCTAACTAAGAAACAGTCACTATGTGAATAAATACATCTATAAAAAATGAGTAGATCTATCATATAGTTGTAGCAACTGCATTTTTTTCTCTACAAAAGAAACCAGATTCTAGGCTGTGAAGCAAAACTAAAGGGATGTGGATAAAAGGAGGGATGATAGATAGAAAGAAGAAGAATAAAATAAGAAAGATATAGGATTCCAATGTGTATGGTCTATGAATTACATCATAAAAAAAAGGCAATGTGATAAAGCATCAATATAATAAAAAAAAAGAGAAAATTCGAAATCGTAACTTTTGAAACAACAAATAAAAATTATAATTTAAGCAATAAAAAAGAGCAGCCCGGGTTAATAAAACTGAGAAAATTGACTCGGAAAGAAATTTTTTTGAAGCTCCATTGCAGGATTCAAACCTAGCCATTAAAGGAGAAGCTGTGGGAACGACAAAACCTATGACTGCATAGGATTTTATTGAAAAGAATCCTAACACCTCATTGGGTGGGATGGCGGAACAAACCAAAAAAATTGCTTTATTTGTTTGATAAGGTTCTAAATTAACAAATAATACAGGAACAGAGTAAATATTCGCCCGCGAAATCCTTATTGGATTAGAATACTTTATCCCAATTCAATAAGAATAAAAATAAGGAGAAAAAAAAAGAAAGCTTACATTTTATAAAAATATTGAATTTTGATATACTCTAGATCTTCTTTCTTAACTATATATTTTTCTATTTTTAAAAAGTAAAAATAAAAAAACCTAACTTTTTCTATTATATATTGATGTGTATCTATCCATAATATTTTTAAATATTATGGAATTAATTCACACGCTTTCTCATTTCATTCGCGAGGAGCTGGATGAGAAGAAACTCTCATGTCCAGTTTTGCAGTAGAGATGGAACTAAGAAAGAACCATCGACTATAACCCCAAAAGAACTAGATTTCGTAAACAACATAGAGGAAGAATGAAGGGAAAATCCTGCCGAGGCAATCGTATTTGTTTTGGTAGATATGCTCTTCAAGTACTTGAACCCGCTTGGATCACCGCGAGACAGATAGAAGCAGGACGAAGAGCAATGACACGATATGCACGTCGTGGTGGAAAAATATGGGTGCGTATATTTCCCGACAAACCGGTTACAATAAGACCCACAGAAACACGTATGGGCTCGGGAAAGGGATCCCCCGAATATTGGGTAGCCATTGTTAAACCAGGTCGAATACTTTATGAAATGAGCGGAGTATCCGAAACTGTAGCTAGAGCAGCTATCTCCATAGCAGCTAGTAAAATGCCCATACGAAGTCAATTTCTTCGATTAGGGATATAGAACCCCCCAAAAAAAAGGAGTATTGAAGATAAAAAACCCCAGGTTTTTCTTTCAGAAAAGACAATATTTCTTTCATCCTTTTGCATTGAAATAACAAATGGAAATCAAAATAATATGATTCAACCTCAGACCCTTTTAAATGTAGCGGATAACAGTGGAGCTCGAAAATTGATGTGTATTCGAGTCATAGGAGCCGCTGGTAATCAGCGATATGCTCGTATTGGTGATGTTATTGTTGCTGTAATCAAAGACGCAGTGCCCCAAATGCCTCTAGAAAGATCCGAAGTAATTCGAGCTGTAATTGTACGTACATGTAAAGAATTCAAATGCGAAGACGGCATAATAATACGCTATGATGACAATGCAGCAGTTATCATTGATCAAAAAGGAAATCCAAAAGGAACTCGAGTTTTTGGCGCGATTGCCGAAGAATTGAGAGAATTGAATTTTACTAAAATAGTTTCATTAGCTCCTGAAGTATTATAAATACTAGTATATGAGATATAGATCAAAGAAAAAATTAGTGGATTGTCTCTCACGTATATGCTTTAAAATCCAAAGTTTAAAGAAAAAGGAAAACATGTTAATTATAGAAAAATTAGGAGGAACCTAGAATTAGAGTCTTATGGGCAAGGACACTATTGCTGATTTACTAACCTCTATAAGAAACGCAGACATGAATAAAAAAGGAACAGTTCGAATAGTATCCACAAATATTACCGAAAACATTGTTAAAATACTTCTACGAGAGGGTTTTATTGAAAGTGTTCGGAAACATCAGGAAAGTAACCGATATTTCTTGGTTTCAACTTTGCGACATCAAAAGAGAAAGACTAGAAAAGGAATATTTAGAACTAGAACCTTTTTAAAGCGTATCAGCCGACCTGGCTTACGAATTTATGCCAACTATCAAGGAATTCCTAAGGTTTTGGGCGGAATGGGAATTGCTATTCTTTCTACTTCTCGAGGTATAATGACAGATCGAGAAGCTCGACTAAACAGAATTGGGGGAGAAGTCTTATGTTATATATGGTAATGGCCCCACCCATAGTACTCGAATTCTATCTCGAACTTCCTATTTTCAAAATAAAAATAGAAAAATAGGAGAAAAAAAATATGACAGAAAAAAAAAAACCGAGAGAAGCAAAAGTAACTTTTGAGGGTTTAGTTACGGAAGCCCTACCCAACGGAATGTTCCGCGTTCGCCTAGAGAATGACACCATCATCCTGGGCTATATTTCAGGAAAGATCCGATCTAGCTCTATACGAATACTGATGGGGGATAGGGTAAAAATTGAAGTAAGTCGTTATGATTCCAGCAAGGGGCGTATAATTTATAGACTTCCCCATAAGGATTCGAAGCGTACCGAAGACTCAAAGGATAATGAAGATTTGAAGGATACCAAAGATTCAAAAGATTAAGTTTTTCTAGGGTAATAACTTCCAAGTTTCAAAATTAAAGTGAAGAGACTTATTTTTTCCAAAAAAATAGATTCATAGTTTAAGAAAGGAATATCCATATATGAAAATAAGAGCTTCTGTTCGTAAAATTTGTACAAAATGTCGACTGATTCGTAGGCGTGGGCGAATTAGAGTCATTTGTTCCAATCCGAAGCATAAACAAAGACAGGGGTAATCTTTCGAAAAAGGAGCTTTTCTTTCTAAAAAGTAAAGTAAAAAAAAGGTACCCACGGAAATGTTCAAAATCAAAAAAGGGAAGTAAAGGATATATTTTACATGGAAACGGATATCTTTGTATCTTTTTTTCTTTTTGTTATTTCTAACTCATATTTATGAGATTATAAAATATGACAAAAGCTATACCAAAAATAGGTTCACGTAAGAAAGTGCGTATTGGTTTGCGTAGGAATGCCCGTTTTAGTTTACGGAAGAGTGCACGTAGAATAACAAAAGGGGTTATTCATGTTCAAGCCAGTTTCAACAACACCATTATAACCGTTACAGACCCGCAAGGTCGGGTGGTTTTCTGGTCCTCCGCAGGTACTTGTGGATTCAAAAGCTCAAGAAAAGCATCACCCTATGCTGGTCAAAGAACAGCAGTAGATGCTATTCGTACAGTGGGTTTGCAACGAGCAGAAGTTATGGTAAAAGGTGCTGGTAGCGGAAGAGATGCCGCATTACGAGCCATTGCTAAAAGTGGTGTACGGTTAAGTTGTATACGCGATGTAACACCTATGCCGCATAATGGATGTCGACCTCCTAAAAAAAGACGTCTGTAAAAAAATGAAACCGGTTTCAAGAGAAATAAACGATTCAATGAGCAAATAATAATACTAGTCTGTTATGGTTCGAGAGGAGGTAACAGGATCCACCCAAACACTAGAGTGGAAGTGTGTTGAATCAAGAGTAGATAGTAAGCGTCTTTATTATGGTCGTTTCATTCTGTCCCCGCTTAGAAAAGGTCAAGCGGATACTGTCGGTATTGCCTTGCGAAGAGCTTTACTTGGCGAAATAGAAGGAACATGTATCACACGCGCCAAATTTTGGAACGTCCCACACGAATATTCTACAATAGTAGGTATTGAAGAATCCATACAAGAAATTTTACTAAATTTGAAAGAAATTGTATTGCGAAGTAATCTTTATGGAGTTAGAGACGCATCAATTTGCGTCAAAGGTCCTAGATACATAACCGCTCAAGATATAATCTTACCGCCTTCCGTAGAAATCGTTGATACGACACAACCTATAGCTAACTTGAGAGAGCCCATTGATTTCTGTATTGAGTTACAGATCAAGCGAGATCGCGGATATCATACGGAACTCAGAAAGAACTCTCAAGATGGAAGTTATCCTATAGATGCTGTATCCATGCCTGTTCGAAATGTGAATTATAGTATTTTTTCTTGTGGGAATGGAAATGAAAAACACGAGATACTTTTTCTAGAAATATGGACGAATGGTAGTTTAACTCCTAAAGAAGCGCTTTATGAAGCTTCTCGTAATTTGATTGATTTATTTCTTCCTTTTCTACACGCGGAGGAAGAGCGCACTAGTTTCGAAGAAAATAAAAACAGGTTTACTCCACCTCTTTTAACCTTTCAAAAAAGATTCACTAATCTAAAGAAAAACAAAAAAGGAATTCCATTGAATTGTATTTTTATTGATCAATTAGAATTGCCTTCTAGAACGTATAATTGTCTCAAAAGGGCCAATATACATACACTATTGGACCTTTTGAGTAAAACTGAAGAAGATCTTATGCGAATTGACAGTTTTCGTATGGAAGATGGAAAACTGATATGGGACACTCTGGAGGAGCATCTTCCAATTGATTTACCTAAGAACAAGTTCTCGCTTTAAATCCATTGCAATTTTTTCCTCTTCTTCTTTTTTGAGTTAGAATAAAAAGAAAAAAGAAAGCAATTTTGCATCTTTGGCACAATCTATATTTTCGCGAAATGGATCATAATAAAATAGATTTTAGGTATCTAGGGAAGATTCACTTGGAAGTAACTATTTCCTAGATACCCATGCAGGGGACCTCGCGGTTGAATGAATCAACTCGAAAAATCCCTAAAAAAGACCTAAAGTTAAGGATTTATCAATGGGTAATGTTGCTCCAATACCTAACCAAAGAGCTACTCCAGTACCGATTAAAAAAACGGTCGTAGCTACTGGGCGACGAAACGGATTTTGGAATTTATTGACATTCTCCAGAAAGGGTACTGTCAATAAGCCCGTTGGCACAGAAACCATTAAGAGAACACCCAATAACTTATTGGGTACTGTACGGAGTATTTGAAATACGGGAAAGAAGTACCACTCGGGTAATATTTCCAGAGGAGTTGCAAACGGATCCGCCGGTTCACCAATCATTGACGGCTCTAGAACCGCTAAACCTACATTACACGCAATAGTACCTAGAATTACTACTGGAAAAATGTATAAAAGATCGTTGGGCCACGCGGGTTCCCCGTAATAATTATGTCCCATTCCTTTAGCTAATTTTGCTCTTAATACAGGATCATTTAAGTCAGGTTTCTTTGTTATTGGGATAGGTGAATTCTTTAGGATCCATCCCCCAAAGGAACCGGACATGAGAATTTTTCATCATCCGGCTCGAGCAAGAATGAAAAAAATAAGACCGTGGAGGATCCACAATAGAATAGGGTATATAATGACTCAATGACTCAAGGTAAGAAAAGCTTTATCAGATTATCTTTTCCGAAGTTGCGCCTATAACTACTATCCTATTCTTATGCGTAAATGCTCAATATCCAAGTGGGCTTACAAATTTGATCATGATCAATTGCTTTGTGGATTGTCTCTTGATTAGTTGGTGTTTATCCCCTCAATATCGCAAGTTTCTTACGTCCAAACAAAGTATTTACTTGTTACTAATAAAAAATACAAAAGTTTAGCCTATGTTCTTCCTTAGATCCCTTATTTTACTCCGATAGTATTGCGGATCGAAATCGATGCAAAGAAAATGAATGCATTTCCATACTATAATAAAAAGTAAGTGTAATAAATATAGAAATGGATCATATCACATGACTTATTCCATTTATACTCTATGGGATCTTACGGAGCCTGTTCATGGATGACATGATTGGGGTATGATCATAGAAAATATTCTCCTCAAGTGAACCAGCCTATCCTTCCTAGATAGGGGACTTACGTCTTGATTGGATGCGGAGACACCTTTGGTCGTGAATTCTAATGTGGCAGATCCAATTCTCTATCTGCATGGCCAAATCAATAATTCAAGTCACACACTCCCATAATCCGCCTTATTTTCTTTCGTAAAATTCACTTCAACTATTTGTATTGTATGAAAATACTTCGAAGTTGAAGAGAAGTATCCAAATGACATGTCTTATTTTACAATAACCCATGTTTGTAGCAATGAAATACCACAACCTACCCGATATGATATATGAGAATTCTAATTCTCTATGATATGTCTTCCCTATAAAGGACCCGAAATACCTTGCTTACGTATCATTGGAAAGTGCATTAACATAAATACGGCGGTAAGCAGAGGCAGTACAAAGGTATGTAAACTATAAAAACGAGTCAAAGTGGATTGGCCCACACTAGCACTTCCACGTAATAATTCCACTAAAGGGGATCCTATTACCGGAATTGCTTCAGGTACACCTGTCACAATTTTGACTGCCCAATAACCAATTTGATCCCAAGGCAAAGAATAACCAGTTACGCCAAATGATGCAGTCAATACAGCCAAAACCACACCTGTGACCCAAGTTAATTCACGGGGTTTTTTAAACCCACCTGTGAGATATACACGAAATACGTGCAGGATCATCATTAGAACCATCATACTTGCTGACCATCGATGAACTGATCGGATTAACCAACCAAAATTGGCCTCCGTCATTATATATTGAACGGAGGAAAAAGCCTCTGTAACGGTTGGTCGGTAGTAAAAAGTCATAGCAAAACCGGTAGCGACTTGTACTAGAAAACAAGTAAGTGTAATTCCCCCTAAACAATAAAATATGTTGACATGAGGAGGAACATATTTACTAGTTATATCATCTGCAATTGCCTGAATCTCAAGACGTTCCTCAAACCAATCATATACTTTATTGAGATAGGTAACTAGCCCGACTCCCCCTCCGAGAACCGTATATGAAAATTTCATCTCGTACGGCTCAAGCAGAAACACACAAATTTTCAACGGATATTAGAAAAAAAAAGTTCAAAACTTCATCAGCCACGGTATTGGATCGATTTGCCTTGAAGATATGAAATAAGAAAAATCCAGAATTTCTTCTTTGTGATGATAATGCCAAAAAATCTCAAGTTGGCTCATCTGTCTTTCTTTCCCTTATGTTGATCATTAGAGGCCTCTTGACTTGTCTTTTCTCTTCCCTATTTTTGATTTATTTTATTACTAGTAATAAAATAAATCAAAATTTATAGTGGTTTTCTGATAGAAATTATCTTGTTGCGATCCTATGAATCAGTTCAATTAAAACCTTAGATTCATACTAGAGCCACGATGATTGAGTCTCAAGCTAACCAAAAGGCAAGGGTTCTTCGAATAAGAACCGCTTGATGATCATTTATTGAAAGAGAAAAAAGTTGTCTTTTGGGGCAAACAAAATTGGAAGGGAGAAAATTTCTTTTTTTTATTAAGAACTACTTTAATTTTTTTTGCAGTCTGGTTGCGAGGTCTAAATAGTGAGTATGAATCATAGTTCCATTTTTTTCTTGATCCACTCTATGTACTTCGTGTTCCAGATACTAGAATAAATAATATCCGACGAATTAGAATCATCTTGATAGAGATAACAGGCCCTTTCTATGTATTATCAATAGGATCAATTCTAACAAGTCACACACTCATATTCCAGAGATACCGAAACAAAAAAATCCACGGTCGAACTACCAGAATGTCTCGAAATGTGGAGCTTAAAGTAGAAAGGCTTTTTTTGGATGGAAAAACTATGAAGTCATAGTTTTAGTTAGTAGAAACCTAATTCGTTAAAATTCCGTCCAGTAAAACAGAAGAATTATAAATTTCTAAAATGATAGATAGGAATATCGCGAATAAAGCCATTGCGACCCCCATAAAAGGAGTAGTTCCCCAACCCGGAGCTACTTTCCCATATTCCGAATTCAAGGGTTTCAATAAACTACCCGCGCCAGTCCGTTTTGGCTTAGGTCTAGAACTATCTTCAACGGTTTGTGTAGGCATAAATTCTATTTAATCATTGGTGTTGACTTTGTATACTATTCCGTTGTAGTTGTAAATACACGATCTTTTCATGGATCCATTGTAATCTTGAAATTCTATAAAAATGGAAACAGCAACTTTAGTCGCCATCTCCATATCCGGTTTACTTGTAAGCTTTACTGGGTATGCCTTATATACCGCGTTTGGGCAACCCTCTCAACAATTAAGAGATCCATTCGAAGAACATGGGGACTAATTGAAGTAAGAAGTCTCCCCTCTGGGGGACTTCTTACTGCAATGAAATTATTTATTTCCTTCAATTAAATAATTTCATTTTTTAGTCGGAACCTTAGGTGGTTCTCGGAAGAAGATAGCGAAAAAAATTATCCCTAAAGTCGAAACTAAAAGGAACGTATAAACCAATGCTTCCATAGATTCGATCCTGGTTTATTTACAATTATAACTTCCACACCTATTCACTTATCATTTGGGATCATTTCCCGTATAAAAAAAGAAAAAGAGTCAAAAAAAGGACAGGAGATGTTTCTCATGTCAAATCAAAAAAGAGAGGTGAAAGATACCATAGCAATGTGTTATCAGGCTGCCTGTCTCCTTGTAGTTGGATCTCCAACTTTTTGGAATGTTCCAAATTCCACTTGAGCATCCAAGTCTGGATCAATACCAGCAAAAACATCTCGGAACAAGGTTCGAGCGCCATGCCAAATGTGTCCGAAAAAGAAGAGCAAAGCAAAGGTAGCATGACCAAAAGTGAACCAACCCCTTGGACTGCTGCGAAAAACACCATCTGATTTCAAAGTAGCTCGATCTAATTCAAAAATTTCCCCTAATTGAGCACGCCGCGCATATTTTTTTACAGTAGCAGGATCAGAATAACTTACTCCATTAAGTTCACCACCATAGAACTCCACCGTTACGCCTACTTGTTCAACACTATATTTGGATTCTGCTCTTCTAAAAGGAACGTCCGCTCTCACAATTCCCTCCTCATCTACCAAAACTACCGGAAATGTTTCAAAAAAAGTAGGCATACGACGTACAAAAAGCTCGCGTCCTTGTTTATCTCTAAAGACGGGATGTCCTAACCATCCAACAGCTATTCCATCTCCATTGTCCATTGAGCCTGCTCTGAATAATCCCCCCTTTGCCGGATTATTACCAATATAATCATAAAAGGCTAATTTTTCGGGAATTTTAGACCAAGCTTCTGATAAACTAAGATTTTCGGCTAACCCATCGCTAACTCTTCGATATATTTCTTGCTGAAAGTATCCCTGATCCCACTGATAACGAGTAGGCCCAAATAATTCTATTGGGGTAGTTGCCGATCCATACCACATAGTTCCGGCAACTACGAAAGCAGCAAAAAAAACAGCAGCGATACTACTGGAAAGTACAGTTTCAATATTGCCCATACGCAATCCTTTGTATAGACGTTGAGGCGGACGGACACTAAGATGGAATAGGCCCGCTAATATGCCCAATGTACCCGCAGCAATATGATGCGAAGCTATTCCTCCCGGAACGAAAGGATCAAAACCCTCTGCACCCCACGCAGGATTTACAGCTTGTACTTTTCCAGTTAGTCCGTAAGGATCGGACACCCATATCCCAGGGCCATATAAACCCGTTACATGAAATGCACCAAAGCCAAAACAAGCCACCCCTGCAAGAAATAAATGAATTCCAAAGATCTTGGGCAAATCCAAAGAAGGTTTTCCCGTCCGCTCATCACAGAATATTTCTAGGTCCCAATATACCCAATGCCAGATAGCTGCCAAGAAACACAAGCCAGAAAACACAATATGGGCACCCGCCACACCTTCATAACTCCAAATACCCGGATTCGTTACAGTTCCTCCTGAAATACTCCAACCACCCCACGAATTGGTTATTCCTAAACGAGTCATGAAGGGGATGACGAACATACCTTGTCTCCACATTGGATCCAGAACAGGATCAGAGGGATCAAAAACCGCTAATTCGTATAAAGCCATCGAGCCAGCCCAACCAGAAACTAGAGCTGTGTGCATTATATGCACCGAAAGCAATCGACCCGGATCATTCAATACGACAGTATGAACACGATACCAAGGCAAACCCATGGAAATACCCCTTTACTTTAGCAAAGAAAAATAGACACGATGTCGCTTTATTTTATCGCATTGGAAAAGACTATCCATACATATCCTATGTACCTAACCCTTCTAGGGGATTCTATGTCACAAAGCGTGAATATTTATTTCATTCCATTAAAAATAACAAGCCAATTCCGTTTGTAAGAAGAAAGAGAAGCAGATCTATTCTATACTCGATAAGTGCCAATATGCAATGGGTAACTTGGGCTATTTGGAAAAAGGAAGAATAGACCCTTAATCCCTCTTTGTTTATCATTCGAATCACGGATTCCTTTTTCTTTATTCAATCCGTCTTACCTTCCTTATATGTATAATCTTTCAATCTATGTATTATTTCAATCTATGTATTAATGGAATCCATAGTATTCTTATAGAATAGAATAAGAAAAAAATGAAGATAATAAACTGCAGATTCTTTCTTTCTCTTCCATTCTTACGTTTCCGTATTAAAGTGTAGTTTTCTTACTTAAATTTAATAATATTAATCTAATATAATATGCCCATTGGTGTTCCAAAAGTACCTTACCGGATTCCCGGAGATGAAGAAGCGACTTGGGTTGACTTATACAATGTTATGTATCGAGAAAGGACACTTTTTTTAGGTCAAGAGATTCGTTGCGAAATCACGAATCATATTACGGGTCTGATGGTATATCTCAGTATAGAAGATGGAATTAGCGATATTTTTTTGTTTATAAACTCCCCCGGCGGGTGGCTAATCTCAGGAATGGCTATTTTTGATACGATGCAAACCGTGACACCAGATATATATACAATATGCCTCGGAATAGCCGCGTCCATGGCCTCCTTCATTCTGCTTGGAGGAGAACCCACCAAGCGTATAGCATTCCCTCACGCTAGGATTATGCTTCACCAACCCGCTAGTGCTTATTATCGGGCAAGGACGCCGGAATTTTTCCTAGAAGTGGAAGAGTTACACAAAGTTCGCGAAATGATCACAAGGGTTTATGCACTAAGAACGGGCAAGCCCTTTTGGGTTGTATCCGAAGACATGGAAAGGGATGTTTTTATGTCAGCAGACGAAGCCAAAGCTTATGGACTTGTCGATATTGTAGGGGATGAAATGATTGACGAGCACTGCGATACGGATCCAGTGTGGTTTCCAGAAATGTTTAAGGATTGGTAGTGGCTAGATTTCTTGTAAATTTATTTCAAACCTAAATTCGGGTTTTATGATATTTTATAGAAAATAGAAATACTTCATGATGATGAATCATCAGGTTAAGATCGATCTAAACCAATCCATTTTTTCTATATACATACGACATGCCAACGGTTAAACAACTTATTAGAAATGCAAGACAGCCAATACGAAATGCTAGAAAATCGGCCGCGCTTAAGGGATGTCCTCAGCGTCGAGGAACATGTGCTAGGGTGTATGTGCGACTCGTTCAGATCATGAGTTCAAACAAATAAGAAAATTTTTGAAGTATCCATGATCGGTACCAATGAATAGGATAGAAAAGCTCCATCCTAGATTTCTACGGTATATGGAATTTATGGTTTCCTTTGGTGCAAATCCAATCATCTAGATTTGAATTGGAAGAAGCAATTCCTCCATTGGTAGCAAATGGTTATCCATTAAGCGGAGGAAATAGTAATAAAAAGAAAAAAGCATATGCTCCTTTATCTTAAAAGAACGGACTAAAGGGTCAGCTACTTAGCCAACTTTCATAATTAAATACCGTCACTGTATGAATAACTCTTATTGTGAAAAGAGCTATTTACTCTATAATGGATGGGTAGAGCCAAAGAATGTGAACTATACAAGTTCACAATACCTTTTGATGAAATGAAAGAAGGGGCTCCGGTGTATAGAGAGGGCCTCACCGTTTAAAAGGGAACCATAGAAACGATGGAACCCACTGTTTTTTTAGTATCATTAGAATTTGTTATTTCTATGCGAAATAACTGAATAGAATAAAAAATCGTGGTTGGGAAGGTTATAGTAGCAAAAGCCATTGGAATTCATATTTTATATATCGGAATAATCCGTTTTGTTATTAATGGGAAAAAAGAGGATTAAAAGAAGAGAAATCATTAGTTATTCATTAAGGTTAATTTGATTCAATGACCAGAGTTCCGCGAGGATATATAGCTCGGAGACGACGAACAAAAATGCGTTCATTTGCCTCAAACTTTAGAGGGGCTCATTTAAGACTTAATCGAATGATTACTCAACAAGTAAGAAGAGCTTTTGTTTCTTCTCATCGAGATAGAGGCAGGCAAAAGAGGGATTTTCGTCGTTTGTGGATCACTCGGATAAACGCAGCAACACGGGTATATAACGTATTCGATAGTTATAGTAAATTAATACATAATATGTACAAGAAGGAATTAATTCTTAATCGTAAAATGCTTGCACAAGTAGCTGTATCAAATCCAAATAATCTTTACACGATTTCCAATAAAATAAAGACCATCAATTAAAGGATAAAAAAGTAATATACAGGTTAAACCCGAATTCCCGGAGAGGGAACTCCGGGAAGATACAATAAATTAAGATTAAGTGGTAGGAATCAACGAGCATGTTGCAATAAATAAAAAAACTATTTCTTTTTTCCCATGTTTCTTTCTTATATTATAACAAACCCAAGAATCAAAACTGGATTACTTTCTTTATATATGAGTCTGACCCTTTCGAATAAAACATCAACAATCGGAACTTAAGTTTCGATTGTTGTTTCTTAAATTCTGGTTGGAGTTTCTTAAGTTTCGGTTGGAATTGAACTTTTGTGTTAATTGAGGAATATGTCTATTTTTTCTGTGTCTAGGACCAGTAATTATCGAAATTGACTGGGCTTGAAATTGCTTCTCATTCTCATAGTTACGAAATGGTAAGAAAGATAAAATACGAGCCTGTTTTATAGCAAGAGTAATTAATCGTTGTTGTTTCAAGGTTAATCTATTTATTCGTCTGGATAATATTTTTCCTTGTTCACTAATAAATCGATTAATTAAACTCATGTTTCTATAATCAATTCGATCCCCCGGGCCTATTCGAGAACGCCTACGAAAAGGTTGTTTGGATTTACGAAAAGGTTGTTTGAATTTACGAAAAGTTTGCTTTGATTTATGAAAAGTTTGTTTGGATTTACGAAAGGGTTGCTTAGATTTCTGAAAAGGTTGTTTAGATATATACATGATTTATTCGTTATTTTAAAATTTGAAAAAAAAAAATGGATTTCTTTATTTTATTAATTTTGGATCCAGAAGAAGTAGTTTTTCTTTGGTCCATATATTATTTGATTCATATACTATAATATAAAAAAAACCTCTATACATATGAAATAATATCTACCTAAAATCATATGAGTTGATTTTTATTTTGTATTCTATCTATGTTCTATATAGTTAATAAGAAGTTCTTACTCTTTCTGTTCTTTGGAAAAAACAAACACGCGATACTCCTATATACTCCTATTTCTTTATTTCATTATGAGTCGTATGCTTGCGACAATAACGACAAAATTTTCTTAATTCTAATTGTCCGGGTGTATTGTGGCGATTCTTTTGAGTACTATATCTAGAAATCCCCGTCGATTCCTTATGGGTACCCTTTCGAACACAACTAATACATTCCAAAATAACTCGGATTCTAACATCTTTGCCCTTGGCCATGAACCTCCTTTCCTTTTTGGATCGACTTAACTTAATTCCTATACCTATTATTTTATTCTTCTATTTTGGATACAAAGAAGAAGAATAAAATCTATAGAAGTTCCTAACTAAAAATTCGATTTCTAAAGATTTTGTTCTTCTTCTTCGAATTCTCTAACGAATCCAATCCAATAGAATCAAAAATTTTGGAAATTTGTAAATTAAGTAATAAAACATAGAGAAATAATTAAAGAATACAATCCTTATCCATCTTTTCTTTCTTTTTGCTTCATATACTAAAAAAGAATTCAAAAAGGGCAAATTTTCGTCATGTCACGAAGAATTCTATCTCTCGCATAGGAATAATTACAATGAAAAAAAAGGGAATGACAAAGCATCTGGGAATAAACGATTGATTTCTATCAATAAACCTGCTAAAGCCCCAAACCATAGAGTACTTAGCACGGGTGCTACAGAGAGATATGTTTTTATATCCCGCATTGAAAATCCTCCTTCCGTATTGGAATACATATATGATCAGATACTCTTGCCCAAGATCGTTTGTATTTCTTTTGGTTAGGCGAAATTCCTAATTAAAAAACAAAATAAATATTCTAAATATATATAGAATATATAGAATGAACCATATAGAGTAGATTTTCCTATCCTTAAAAAAGATGACCCCTTCTTCTTATACATTACTAAGGAATAGAAATCCTTCTTTTATAGGTGAAATTCGACTGGATTTTAGATGTATACCCTTCCTTGATTATATGAGACTAAAAACAAGAAATGACAAGAAAGTTCCATATAAATAGAGAAATACAAGAAA